CCTTTTTGGATGACTCACAATTATATAGAAATATAATATATTTCTATCAATCAGATATCATGCAAACCCTTTCTATACTAATAGAATAGAAACTTACTCCATTATAATCTAATAAATATTTAATCTAATAAAAGTGAAATTTTTTTTTTATAAGTTCGTTGAAATTGAAGAAGTTCTATATTGCTCAATAAATTGACCTATATTTATTTGTCCACTACCACTATGTTACGTAAGAAATCTAAAAAAGGGTTATGATAAAATAAACCTATAAAAAAAAAAATGAAAACTACAAATATCCATTTTTTACGAACGGGATCGAGAATCTTTATTAATTCGACACAAGAAAGGGTTGGGTAAAATTCCGTTTCTTGTGTCAAGGACTAGGAGACGAACAATCTCCCCTAAAATCCTTTGTTCCTCTCATTTATACTTTGGTTTCTATTCTCCGCTTATTTATCTTTTGTTTTGATTCTAGTCAAATATAAAACTATTGATTCATTCTATATCATACCGTTTCAATTTGGATTGAAAAAACAAATAAATAAAGAAGAGTTAAGTAAAACAGTCGCCTTCACAATATACTATGACCAGGAATGCGGTATTAAGTAATTCCCGAAATCCGGTATAATAAAGAATATAAATAAGCAAAATTTTTTTGATCATACATAATTCCCAACAAAAATTTGTTTATTTTTAGAGCTTGATGTTGATAAATCCGCAAATCTAGAAATTCATTTCGGACAATTGAACCTTCTCAAACTGTTTCTTTTTAAGAACCAAAAAGATTTGTGCCAAAATAACAGATGCCAAGAAGAGCAAAAGACCTTGGACACGTAATGGATCTTGAAGTACTATTTCCGCATCTCCCTGACCAAATCCACCCACATTAGGATTACTCGTTAATGGTTGATCAAGTTTGATGGATTCGCCCTCTGAAACAAGAAGTTCCGGTCCTGGAGGGATAATATCAACCACTTGACGTCCATCCGATGCATCCGCTATGGTTATTTCGTACCCCCCTTTTTCTTTTCGTATTATTTTGCTTACTATACCTGCTGCTGTAGCATTATAAACATTATTGTTACTCTTGCTCCCGTCGGGATAAATCTGACCCCTTCCCCTGTTCCCGCCTACATATATGGGATATTTTAAGAAGTGCACATCTTTCTTAGTAGCGGGGTCCGGGGAAAGAATAGGAAAGGTGATTTCACTATATTTCTGACCAGGAACCGGACCTATCACAAGAATATTTTTTTTAGTGGGACGATAGCTCTGAAAAGAAAGATTTCCTATCTTTTCTTTAATCTCGGGCGAAATACGATCGGGAGGGGCTAATTCAAACCCCTCGGGTAAAATAAGAACAGCCCCAACATTCAAAGCTCCTTTTTTACCATTAGCAAGAACTTGTTTCAGTTGCAGATCATAAGGAATTCGAACAACTGCTTCAAATACAGTATCAGGAAGTACCGCTTGTGGAACCTCGATATCCACGGGTTTATTAGCTAAATGGCAATTGGCACATACAATACGGCCAGTCGCTTCTCGTGGATTTTCATAACCCTGCTGTGCAAAAATGGGATATGCATTTGAAAGGGGTGCCTGGGTTAGTATATATATCATGAGCGATACGGAAATGGATCGAGTAATCTCTTTCTTTATCCAAGAAAAGGTATTTTTAGTTTGCATGGTCCAATCATTGATCCCGAAAATTTCTACAATAAAATTAGGTAGGTCGCTAGTATAGTTCCCTATCTATAATTTTGCTATTTACTTAAATATTAAATATAAATAATTTTACTGGAATATTGGAGGAATCCCTTGGATGGGTAGTAAGTACAATTTTGAATGTTTTGCTTATGTACAAAGTAACAAATATTATAATTGGATCGTTCGATCACTTTTCAGTCATTCATTGAATGATAAATCACTACAAGTGAAGGAGATACACGATTTAAATAACGAAAGATCCAATATTTAAAAATTGTATCTAAAATGACTGGAAAAGTAGAAACAAGACCGGATATAATTTGATCATTATGAGCAAATCCAAAATCTTTGTAGACAGAGCCAATCATTAATTCCCAACCGTGGGGCGAATGGAATCCTATACATAAATCAGTTAATAAAAGAATAGAAAAAGCTTTTATTGTGTCGCTTAAGTTGTATAGGAATTCTTGAAACCAAGAGTTAAGAATAACAAGTTCTTCATTACCTAGAATAGAATAACCACTTAGAATACCGAAACAGATTATATTTGTCGAGAAGTGTAAAATTGTATGGATGCGATCCTCGTTGTGCATCTTGATCAATTGGATCGTTTCTTTGTAGATTTCGATGCGAGGCTTTTGTAAATGTGTTTCCGGGTATTCCTTTATCATTTCGTCCAAACGTAAGAGTTCCTCTAAGTCTATGAATTCTTTTAGAATACTCTTTTCTTGAATATCATTCAAAAAAATTTCGGATTGCCTAGTATTCCACCAATTAGTAAACCAAGATTCCAGACTTTTATTAAATGAGAGAGAGATCCACCAAGGCAAAAATACTATAGATGCAAGATATAGAAGGGAAATTAATACTTTCTTTTTTGCCATTTTTTCGTCTGTGAATTTTAAAATTTTTAATGAACGCACCTCATTCGTCGACTCTATATGATACTAATATTTCTATCAAGCATAAGTTCTATTACAAGTCATCGATGTATTTCCGTATTTTTTTGTGATTCAGTACAGCGGTTAGTCCTTGAATTTCGAAAGAATATAGAATAAGAAAGAGCCCTCTTCAAATTAATAGTAGTCGGATTTCGAGACGAAAGAACTCCCGTTCTATCAAAATATCAAATATTTAGAAAAAAAAAAAAAAATTCTTTACTTTATGATGAAATGTTTTGTTTTGATATATGATGAATCTATCATTTAGATTTGTTACTGAATTGAGTTAAGTGGATTTACATACGCATAAAAAAAATTGTGGACATAAACAATTTAGTTTTAGAATTGTTTCATATACGTTTGCTTTGGCTCGAGTAAGCGTTCTGAAGAAACTTCAGTTAAGTTATGCTATAGAAAAAAAGATGATTCTTGAGTTTTTTATCTCTTGCAAAGTATTCATTCTTCAGTTCCTTTTTTCAAAATACTTCAATTGGTACACGCAAGAAATAGGCCAATTCAGCAGCTTTTTGCTCAATCTCTCGTGGAGTAAAATTCTCATCAGTACGAGTCAAGGGAATGGCTCCTTGTCCTTTTATTTCCATATAAAGGACACGACGAGCATAAATACCCTCTTTAATTTCTATTCTGATGGACTGAATGTCTTTCATAAGGAATCGGAGGAATATGCGACGATTTTTTCCAGGAAATCCCCAACGAAAAATACACACTATGCCCTCTTTTATATCGAATCGATCATAACCACTACCTACATTCCACGAAATTGTGCACCACAAATAGGAGCTAATAAAAAGACCTGCGATCCCATAGAAAGACATCACGATACCTTGTGGAAAAAAAATGATTTGCTGAGAAGGAAATAAAGATATAAAATTCCTACCAAAATAACTGGACGTTCCAACCAATAAAAACCCTAATGAACCTAAAAAAAGAATAAAGGCCCAACAGAAATTACTTGTTTTTCGAGACCCCGCTATAAGTTCTACCCATATACGTTCTGATCGCCAACTCATACTCTAACTAGACCTAGTTGCATTTTATTGGAATTGGAGAATAACAAAAATAATTTTTTTTTTTACTTTTTTTTGTTTCCGAAGTAACTCTCATCAACCAGCACTATTATGATGTGAACCTTTAGGGATAATTCATCGAATTTCTTAGATCCAAACTAAAATAATAACATCCCTTTCATATGATTTCCTAATACATATAGATATATTGACTTTACATTTCAGAAATTATCCCCGATCCCGATCTATTTGAAAATAGTTATAATTCATTTATCATGTTTACACATACATAAGAGCTTATGCCCGAAGGAAGCCGCATATTATACCATATTTTACTAAATAGATATCCGTGTTATGATCCAAGTAAGTCTTGAAAAAAAAAATATATATATATATATAAGATTTGTCCTTGTTGTATCTAAAAAATCTTGTTTTTTTGAACATAAAGAGATAAAGAAGCCATTGCAATTGCCGGAAATACTAAGCCCACTAAAGGCACAAAAATGGAGGGGAGACTGTTGAGAGTTATCATAGAATGGGTACCTCGATTTAATATTTGTACCTGTTATTTATTGTTATATTTATTGTTTTATATTTGAACCTTATCCTTATATTGTTATAAAGATATCTTATAATTCATATATAATTGTTATATTATACTAAGTATACCTAAGTGAGTATATATATACTTAATAGGTATAGGGAGTCTATAAGTATATGTTTTAAGAAATATATATTAATTTAAGAAATATATATTAATTAATAAAATACAATAAATATATAAATAAATGGACCTATTCATCTTTCTACATGTTTCTAATTCATCTTTCTACATGTTTCTACATGAAATATATATATACGATAATCCACCCTTTTTATATTCGTATTAGTAGTTATTATCTTTTCTTGTCTTATAAATTTCATAATTTAATAAAATTTTAAAGTATTTCCTAAAAACTCCCAAAGAATTCGTTATAATACGATCCAACAAAAAGGATTCTTAGTGGGGGATTATTTTCGGGAGATATAGAAAGATGCAAGACCTTGTTAACTAATTCCACGGAAGAAAGCGAAAGAATTCACTCTTTTATTTTGAAAGAATTCACTCTTTTGTTTAATAGAGATTTCCTAGTTAGTATTAGTAACCAGGAATATCGATAAAAAAACGATCCGGATGGTTCTTTCTACAATTCAATCTTATGTTACCAAAGTCAAAATCCATTCTTCGGATTTTGACTTTGATTCCTATAAATTAAATAAATACTTGATCACCACACATAAAAAAAATTTATTAAGTTTTATTAAATTAAGACTCTAAGGCTCT